TCTGTAACGGTCGGACGATAATAAAAAGTCATAGCAAACCCTGTAGCTACTTGTACTAAAAAACAAGTAAGCGTAATTCCTCCTAGACAATAAAATATGTTGACGTGAGGAGGAACATATTTACTAGTTATATCATCGGCAATTGCCTGAATCTCAAGACGTTCTTCGAACCAATCATAGATTTTATTGAGATAGGTAAATCACGGAGACTCCCCCCCGGAGAACCGTATATGAAAATTTCATCTCATACGGCTCAAACAGAAACACACAAATACTAGTTCTAACGGATGTGTGTAATAGAAAGTTTTAAATTTCTTAATTCTATGATTCATTTTTTCTGAAGATACGAAAGAATAAAAATCCGAAAACTCCTCTTTGTGGTTATAATGCCAAAAAATCAAGTCGGCTCATTCGTCTATATATTGATCGTTATAGGCCTCTTGAATCTTCTATTTACCTATTTTATTTGTTGTTATTTATGTGTAGTGCGGCTTTACTGCTGTTTTCTTTATTATTGATAGGAATTATCTTGTTAAGACCCTATTAATTGATTAAAACCTCAGATTCATACTAGAACCACGATGATTCAATAAAACCCTTTCAAACTAAGTCCCAAAATTCCCTGAGTAAGAACCGTTGGATCATCACTTATTCAATGAATAGATATAATGACTAAAAATCCAAAGAAACCTTTGTCCTTTGATCAAAATAAGCCTAAACGAAAGTTTAGTTTGAAAAAAAAAAAAAAAATTTCGAAGTCCGGCCACGAGGTCTAACTATTAAGTATGAATCATAGTTCTAATACTTTGTAATCTATTTCATATATATATTCCGTGCTCCAGATACTAGAATGAATATCCGACGAAGTAAAACCATCTCTATCAAGATGACAGACCCATTCTCTGTACTATCCATAGGATCAATTATACCAAGTCACACACTCATATTCCGGAAATACAGAAACAAAGAAATTCCACGGTCGAACTACCAAAATAGAATGGGATAAAAATCATAAACCTAAACGCTTCATTTTGTATTGAAAAAGCCAGTTAATGGTTCTTGTGAATCTAATTCATTGAAATTCCATCCAGTAAAATGGAAGAATTATAAATCTCCAAAATAATCGATAGGAATATCGCAAATAGAGCCATTGCGAGACCCATCAAAGGAGTAGTTCCCCACCCAGGAGCTACTTTACCATATTCTGAATTCAATGGTTTCAATAAACTCCCTGCATTAGTTCGTTTGGGGCGGCCAGATCTAGAACTACCCTCAACGGTTTGTGTAGCCATAATATTTTATATTCAGTAAGATCTGTTGACTTTGTATACCATTCCGTTGTAAATAAATGATCTTATCATAGATCCATTGTGGTCTTAAAACTATATAATGTCTTAAAACTATATAATAATGGAAACAGCAACCCTAGTTGCCATCTTTTTATCCGGTTTACTTGTAAGTTTTACTGGGTACGCCTTATATACTGCTTTTGGGCAACCCTCTCAACAACTAAGAGATCCATTCGAGGAACACGGGGACTAGTTGAAGTAATGATCCTCCCAATATTGGGAGGATCATTACTTTCAATTGAGATAATGAAAAATCATTTCACCTTTTTAGTTGGAACTTTAGGCGGTTCTCGAAAAAAGATAGCGAAAAAAATTATTCCTAGAGTTGAGACTAAAAGGAATGTATAAACCAATGCTTCCATAGATTTGATCGTGGTTTACAATTATAGCTTCCATACCTGTTTATTGGGGATCGTCTCCCGGATAAAAAAAGAACAAGAGTCAAAAGTCAAAGAAAAGGCAGTGATTCAAATCAAGATTTATCCGGTACCCTATATCAAATCACAAAATAAAAATGAAAAGTAACAAGTAACAAAGCAATATTGTATCAAACTACTTGTCTTCTTGTAGTTGGATCTCCGAGTTTTTGGAATGCTCCAAATTCCACTTGAGCATCTAAATCTGGATCAATACCAGCAAAAACATCTCTAAACAAGGTTCTAGCGCCATGCCAAATGTGTCCGAAGAAGAAGAGCAAAGCAAACGAAGCATGCCCAAAAGTAAACCAACCCCTTGGACTGCTACGAAAAACACCATCGGATTTCAAAGTAGCACGATCTAATTCAAAAATTTCACCCAATTGAGCGCGTCTAGCATATTTTTTCACAGTAGCGGGATCACTATAACTGACTCCGTTGAGTTCGCCGCCATAGAACTCGACAGTTACACCTACTTGTTCGACACTATATTTTGATTCTGCCCTTCTAAAAGGAACATCGGCTCTAACAATTCCGTCTCCGTCTACCAAAACAACCGGAAATGTTTCAAAAAAAGTAGGCATACGACGTACAAAAAGTTCGCGCCCCTCTTTATCTCTAAAGATAGGATGTCCTAACCACCCAACAGCTATTCCATCCCCGTTGTCCATTGAGCCCGCTCTGAATAACCCCCCCTTTGCCGGATTATTGCCAATGTAATCATAAAAAGCCAGTTTTTCAGGAATTTTAGACCAAGCTTCAGATAAACTTTGATTTTCAGCTAACCCAGCACCGATTCTGCGATATATTTCTTGTTGGAAGTATCCTTGATCCCATTGATAACGAGTGGGACCAAACAATTCAATCGGGGTAGTTGCTGAACCATACCACATAGTTCCGGCAACTACAAAAGCTGCAAAAAAGACAGCAGCAATACTACTGGAAAGGACAGTTTCAATATTTCCCATACGTAATCCTTTGTATAGGCGTTGAGGTGGACGGACACTAAGATGGAATAGACCCGCCAATATGCCCAATGTCCCTGCTGCAATATGATGAGAGGCTATTCCTCCCGGAACAAAAGGATCAAAACCCTCCACACCCCACGCTGGATTTACGGATTGTACCCTTCCTGTTAGTCCATAAGGATCGGACACCCATATCCCAGGACCATACAACCCTGTTACATGAAATGCACCAAAACCAAAGCAAGCCACCCCGGATAGAAATAAATGAATTCCAAAGATCTTAGGCAAATCCAAAGAGGGTTTTCCTGTACGTTCATCAGTAAATATTTCTAGATCCCAATACACCCAATGCCAGATAGCTGCCAAAAAGCACAAGCCAGAAAACACAATATGTGCTCCGGCCACACCTTCGTAACTCCAAATACCTGGATTCGTTACAGTACCCCCTGTGATACTCCAACCGCCCCATGAATTGGTTATTCCTAAACGAGTCATGAAAGGTATAACGAACATACCCTGTCTCCACATTGGATCAAGAACAGGATCAGAAGGATCAAAAACTGCTAATTCGTATAGAGCCATCGAACCGGCCCAACCAGCAACCAGAGCCGTATGCATTATATGGACAGCAATCAAACGGCCGGGATCATTCAATACAACGGTATGAACACGATACCAAGGCAAACCCATGGAAATACCCCCTTTATCAACGAAAAATAGACACAATGTAACTTTATTGCATTGGAAAAAAATATGCTGTGGACCGTGGATTATCTTGGGGAAAGGATTAATATTTGTTTGATTCTTTTCGTAATAATTACTTTTAGTAATAATGAAACTATTTTGTTCGTAGGAACAAAAAGAAGCAGATCTATTCTACACCCGATAAGTACCAATACGCAATGGTAGGGGAGTTGATACCATTTTATATGAGTGAATGCATATATATATATTTGTTCATCATCCAAAGGACTTATTTGTAAGAATTTTCCTTTATTCATTTTGTCTTCTTTATCTTTTTTTATGAACTTTATCAATCTATGGATAAAATATGATAAAAGGCCAATATTATTAGGACAATAAACCCATTGTTACGCTTTCACATCAAAGTGAGATATAGTACTTAATTTTCTTTTATTTAATGCCTATTGGTGTTCCGAGAGTACCTTTTCGAAGTCCCGGAGAGGAAGATGCATTGTGGATTGACGTATAGTGCGACTTGTCAGATATATTGGGTCATATGGTATTTCCCCGTTCTCTTCCCCGATCGAGATATCCTCCCTTTCGCCCAAGAAAGATTGATTGAATTATCAAAAATTTGGAGCGTGAAGTGCATCTATTTTTTCGGGAGGGTATACAGATTAATATTATCAATTAGAATAATTTATGGTTGGCTTGGTTAGGCCAATAAAATGAAGTATCCAGGCTCCGTTTAGAAAAAAAACCAATGGGTAATAAATATATTTATGATTACTATTTATATCATATTCTATTTCTTTATAAATAGAAGTGATCTCAAACTGTTAATCAATCGAGTAATATGATGAATGCGGTGAATATTTGTTGTAAGACATGAAATAAATTGAAAAAAAAAAAAAGGAAGCCGTAGCAAAAGGACGTGGTATTGGGGCATTTGTCCTATATGTGCAAATCCAAATCGGGCGTATCTTTACTCGGAGTAGAGCATAAACCTAAAAAAAATTGAAGAAGCCCATTCAGTAACAAGAAAATTACATCGCGATTTAGATTGTATCTCGATGAAACAATACATCAACGAGAAGTTAGTTAGATAAGTTTAGTAAATTTTTTTTATAGATAAACAAAACAGGCTAAAAACCACCCTTCTTGAAAAATGAAAGAAAAGCCCCTTTTTTATAAGTTAAAAGCCTGTTATGAAAAAAAAGTGCTAGAATCTACATTTACACATTGATTCTTTTTTTTCGTGATTTTTGTTGAACCGTATGCATCAAAAGGTGCATGTACGGTTTCTAAGGGATACAACTTTATCCCAATCAACCGACTTTATCGAGAAAGATTACTTTTTTTAGGACAAGGGGTTGATAGCGAGATCTCGAATCAACTTATTGGTCTTATGGTATATCTCAGTATAGAGGATGATACCAAAGATCTTTATTTGTTTATAAACTCTCCTGGCGGATGGGTAATACCCGGAGTGGCTATTTATGATACTATGCAATTTGTGCGACCAGATATACAGACAATATGCATGGGATTAGCCGCTTCAATGGGATCTTTTATTCTGGTCGGAGGAGAAATTACCAAACGTCTAGCATTCCCTCACGCTTGGCGCCAATGAGTTTTTTATTTGATTTGAGAGAAAAAAGAAGACTATGCCTTCGCGCTATATGAAATATAAATATTAAGTAATAATAGCATGGCACTTCGAATTCGATATAAGAATTTTTTTTTTACCCTTAAATTATGTATCGAAAGAGTAGTATGAGATAAAAGGCATTTCCTATTTTATACGACCTATCGGGAGTCCTATTTCAGCGTCACAAACTTTTTTGTTTTCACACCGGGAGCTCTTAATCTTAACAATATTTATGTTATGAAAAAATATGAAAATAAAAAAAAGAAACTTTGGGATTGCTAAATAACAAACGAAATAAATATATAAAGCAACGGAGCCATCATAGTATTTTTGAACTACTCCAAAAAGAAGGGTGGTTATTGGATCATTTACCAACCTGAGTCTGATAGACCCTATATTTATTTATTTTAAATTTTTTCCATGTAAGTGTAAGTAAGGTAAAAAAAAAAAGTGAATTCCATTATAGAGCCGTATGCAATGCGCAAAAGAAGATGCCTGTACGGTTGTTCAATTATATCTTTTTTTATTATTATTCTTTATCTCTTCACCTTTCATTATGCGAGATAGAATAAACATTTATTATGTTATATCATCAGGGTAATGATCCACCAACCTGCTGCCTCTTTTTATGAGGCACAGACGGGAGAATTTATCTTGGAAGCGGAAGAACTACTGAAGCTGCGCGAAACCCTCGCAAGGGTTTATGCACAAAGGACAGGCAAACCCTTATGGGTTGTATCCGAAGACATGGAAAGAGATGTTTTTATGTCAGCAATAGAAGCCCAAGCTCATGGAATTGTTGATCTTGTAGCGACTGAATAAAAAAGAAAAAATAACAAGGATTTCACACGAATTCGTTATTTGAGATTTTATCTTCTTACCGGATTTAATATTCTATTATTTAATATTCTATTAATTAATCTCATTAATCTATTAATATAGAAATAAAATAATTCATAAGCATCCGGTTAAGATCGATCTAAACCAGCCCATTATGTATATGATTCAACATGCCAACTATTAAACAACTTATTAGAAACACAAGACAGCCAATCAGAAATGTCACGAAATCCCCCGCTCTTGGGGGATGTCCTCAACGACGAGGAACATGTACTAGGGTGTATGTGCGACTCGTTCAGATCATGGGCTAGGACAAAAGAAAGAAAACAATTGATCCAGTATCAACGATCAGTACCAGTGAATAGGATAGAATGGAAGAACTCCAGTCAATATCTAAAAATAAAAAAGATCTATCCTTCTCTTCTATTATGGTATCAAATGTATGGTTTCCGTTGGTGCAAATCCAATCACCTCAATTTAAAAATTTTAAATTTAAGATGAGAAAGAATTCTCCATTGATAGCAAATGGTATCCATTAAGCAGGGGAAATCCTATTTTAAAAAGCAGAAAAATTTTGCCTTACTCTTGCAAGAACGGACTAACAGGGTCAGCTACCCAGCTAATCTTCATAATTAAATACCGTTACTGTATAAGTGGATCTCGTTGTGAAAGACCTAGTACTGGATAATTTTGGGTAGAGCCAAAGAGTTTGAACTGTACAAGTTAACAATAACATTGATTAAATGAAAGAAAGAAGGGCTCCGGTGTATAGAGAAGACCTCACCGTTTAAGAAGTAACCATAGAAACGATGGAACCCACTATATCCATTTATATTTATTACTTTTTTATTTACTATGTGTTTTTCTAGTATCAATACAATTTTTTTTTATAGGTGAAATGCCTAGAAAAAAAGAAAAAATCGTGGTCGGGAAGGTTATAATAGCAAAAGCCATTGGAATTTTTATTTTATACATTGGAAGAATCCGTTTTGTTATTAATAGACTAGGACACGGGAAGAGAATAACTGAAAGAAAGGAAATCGATTAGTTATTCATCAAAGTTTCATTTATTCAATGACCAGAATTAAACGAGGGTATATAGCTCGAAGACGTAGAACAAAAATCCGTTTATTTGCATCAACCTTTCGAGGGGCTCATTCAAGACTTACTCGTACTATTACTCAACAGAAAATAAGAGCCTTGGTTTCGGCTCATCGGGATAGAGGTAGACAAAAGAGAGATTTTCGTCGTTTGTGGATCACTCGGATAAATGCAGTAATTCGCGAGAATAAAGTATACTTTAGTTATAGCAAATTAATACACAATCTGTACAAGAGACAGTTGCTTCTTAATCGTAAAATACTTGCACAAATAGCTATATTAAATAAGAGTTGTCTTTATATGATTTCCAATGAGATCATAAAATAAAGAGATTGGAAGGAATCCGTTGGAATAGTTTAAATGGAGTTCCCTGGAGAATGAACTCTGGGAAGGTAGAGTAGAAATTAGTATGATAAAATATGATAAAGTCATCAAAATGAAGAAACACGTTCAATAAAAAATATTTATTCTTCTCCAATTTTTTTTTTTTTCTTACGAGTTGACTCGCTTCTTTCAAATTGTTTCTCATTATTAAGAAAAGGTAACAGAGATAAAATACGAGCTTGTTTTATAGCAATAGTAATTAATCGTTGTTGTTTTAAGGTCAACCTATTTACCCGTCTAGATAATATTTTTCCTTGTTCGCTAATAAATCGACTAATTAAACTCATGTTTCTATAATCAATTCGATCCCCCGATTGGATCGGAGGCAAACGCCTACGAAAAGATCGCTTGGATTTAAGAAGGATTCGCTTGGATTTATCCATGGTTTGTTTATTCCTTATCCTGAAAATCCCAATCCTATTTCTTAATTCTACATCATGTTTGATCCGATCGAAATAGGATTGGGTTTGTTTATATTTAAATAAATATATGTTATATATAATATGTAATTTTTCATCTTCCTTGGAAGACTGACACACGAGCGGTCGGTTCGATCTATTTCTTTATCTCCCCATGAATCGTATGTTTGTAACAACAGGGACAGAATTTTCTCAATTCCAATCGACCGGGCGTATTGTGTCGATTCTTTTGAGTAATATATCTGGAAATGCCCCTTGATTCCTTATTAACACGATTTCGAAGACAACTGGTACATTCCAAAATAACGGTTACTCGGACATCTTTACCCTTGGCCATGAACCTCCTTTGGTTTATGATTCACTCAATTCTTTAATTTTCCGATCCGAAGCAAGGAAGAATAAAGGACAAAAAAAAAAAATAGAAGCAGGTAACTCGAAATCAAATTATAAAAGAAAGATTTCGTTGAAATCAATATAGTAATAATAAGTAATATAATGATTTCTAACTATATTTATAATTAAGAATTGCCGTACAGTATTTTCAGTTAAGTATCTTGTATGATATTGTTGCCCCAACCATCACATTTTTATTTCCACTCTATTATTAATATTAATTTAATTTGAGCCTGGGCCCGAGTTCATAGTTTCACTGAGGGCGAAACCGCTTTTTCTTTGTTTTTTTTTTAGAATAACTTATTCTAAAAAAAAAACAAAGAAAAAAAGAAGGCAAGGGTAGGGATTAGTTACAGAGATTTGATTGTATCTCTAATCTTCTTCCCCCTTCTCATATCAATAACTAAAATGAAAAAAAGGGGAATATCAACGCATCCGGAAAAAAACGATTGATCTCTATCAATAAACCTGCCAAAGACCCGAACCATAAAGCACTTACTACCGGTGCCACGGAGAGATATGTTTTTAGATCTCGCATTTTAAAAACTCCTCTTTCTTTATTCGTTATTGTAATTTTATTGTAATTTGTAATACATAATGGTAATACATATATGACCAGATGTGTATATGTAGTTAATGACTGACCGCCTGTATTTGTACGCGGAGTCCCTAATTAAAATTAAAATGTACAAAATAGATATTTCTACCTGAAATTACTAAAAATATTAATTTTTTATGGTAGGTTTCATATTTATTTCATACTTTATATAATATAAGTCTTTTAATATATTATATGTTTGTTATATGATATATGAGACCAAAAAGAAGAAATGAAAAGAGAATTTTTGTATATCAATGGAGGAAGTAAAGATGTGGAAAACAAGACAGGGATTCTCTACAATGACACTGTAGACCAATTGAAAGGGATGTAGCGCAGCTTGGTAGCGCGTTTGTTTTGGGTACAAAATGTCACGGGTTCAAATCCTGTCATCCCTACCTATTACTTATCCTATGAGCAGTAACGAGGGATCAATTGAGATAAATTGGACATACATAATAAATCTTTAATTTTATGATATATATGCAAGATGAATTGGGGTCACAAAATCTTTATTGTGATAATGTAATAATGATAATAAGGCGCTCTTAGTTCAGTTCGGTAGAACGTGGGTCTCCAAAACCCGATGTCGTAGGTTCAAATCCTACAGAGCGTGATTCTGTGTTCTTGTTAATCGCGTTAGGTCGAAAATTACACTTAAATAATTGAACAGCAATCTAAATTTGACCTCCCGTGGATTAAAGGAAGTAGGAGGTCAATCAAAAAAGAGATGTTAATTAATCAAAGGTCCAACTGATCACCACGTCTGTATTGTAAATATGCAGTTACGAATAATCCGGCCAAAGTAATAGGAATTAGACCTAAGACGATTCCAAATAGAAAAACTTCAATCATTTCAATTTGTTTGAAAGGGGAAAGGGGAGGTAATATTTATCCTTAAATATTAATCTGTATTGACTATAAATCTCAATGACCAAGAATTGGAAATTGATACGTTAAGTAACTGTAGAAGATATGAACTGCCATAGAAAGATTTTTTTTATGAATTGTTCATGTTCATTTAATTAATTTCAAATAAGTCGTATCTTGCTCAGACCGATAAATAGAGCTGAGGTGATAGTCAAAGCTGCTAGTAGAAAACCAAAATAACTAGTTATAGTAGGCATGAAAAGGCTAAATGAAATATGTTCTTTTTATACATATGTTTATAAAGCACTTCCCTAAGTTTCAATTTTT